TAACTCCTTAGAGTGAAGCGCGTTTATAATGTAAGTAAGCAAAGACTCTTTATTACGGTCTCCGGAGAAAGGTCTGAGAAGGATCACCCCTGCGCGGGGACCTAAGCCCGGAATTCCGGAAGATGAAGACTTTATCGATTCCTACATCTTCCCCCCAACCACAGTCGTTAGTAGATATTATGGGCCTTTTAATTCCTTGCTTATGGATGGGAACATGCCTTCTGTTAACCTCCCCTCCGGAACTTATTAAACCAATTAGTCAATCCGCCTTTCCTTTCACTCTGCCTCTTTTTCTGGGTTGGGACTTGCGATTGATTCGCCGAGCGGGAGTGACATGACTTTTGCAGCAAGGGTTCATGGAGAGATTGAGCTTTCCTAAATATAACTATAGAGAGCCAATCTTAAACCTATCTTTCTACTTTCTTGCCTCTAAACCGGGTCGATAAAGCGTTTATCCTAGCTCATCACTGCTTCAGTTAGCTCATCCTATCCTATACCACCAGCCAAGCATAGATAAAAGATATACGCGCTTCTCCTTCATAAAAGAGCGAAAAGGCCATTTATAATTCTGCTTAAGCGGATTAAGAAGGAAATTAAGCCCTTGGCAGAAGGGGTACAGGTAGTACGCGTACTTGGTGGCAGAAGACAGATGAAAAGGAAGGGCCAGATCGAAAGTTCCCCAGGACAAACCTGTTAGGAAATGCCCCAACCCCTGATGAAAGAGCTTTTCCTAGCGGCTTTTCTTAGAGACAGGAGGGGGTGAACCCCAAAGCATTCTCCAAAACCAAGACCGCCGCTCCGAATCGAAAGAGGAGACAGACAAACTATATTCGGAAAGTCTTCCCGGAGAAAGAGAAGAACCTTGTATGTATACTACGATATACGTGCATACTCCAATGCAGCCTTCCAGGCCCGCGAGAATAAGTGATCGGACTAGGATAAGGTTGTTAGGCTGAGGTCAAGTAATTCCTGCTACTTAGTCGGCAGTTTGACCAACTGCCTAAAGGTCGAAATAAATAAATGCAATTGGCCCTGGCTATATGCTTAACACTTAGCAATCGTACAATGCATACTCTCTATCCCGGAAGGAGAAGTCGGTAATCGATAACCTAAGCCGCTACTCTCGCCCTTAATGTACTACTAATCGCTCACTCGCTGACCCAGCTCTGGCACGCTTGCTTCCAGTCGTATGTAGCAGGTTAAGGGTGCTAATAACTCAACCAAACAATAAACTAACAAAGACTATGAAACTATGGCTACACAGCACAAGTACTCAATCATTGAACTAGGCCATAGGGATTCATTCAATGCTTAAAGTGAGAGCTAAGGGTTGAGTTCAACTAGTCAGTATTGGGTTAATAGGGTAGATAGCTTGGATCTTTTTTTATCCTGTTAGGAGAGGGTGAATGCACATAGATAGGATGCACGCTCAGAGTGTACTGCCGTCCGATGCGATACAAAAGAGAATTCAAGGTGTACTGGAAGCAAAGACTGCTAGGCGAACAAAGAAATGAATTGACGAGATCCCAAAGGAACCATCTGAATTCCAACCATTTGTCTAACCGTTGGAAATAGGCAAGCTAGCTCTTCTTCGCTATCTGAACTAGCGCCCTCTTCTCTCATCAATTCATAAATATTATCTTTCGATTCCCTACTCTAGACCTTCTGAAAAGAAGAAAGAACGTATGTAACAAAGTGAGCCGGACCCCTCCTAGTCTATGCCTAGGCTTCCAGAAAGGAATGAGAATCCATACCATATCCCGATACGCGCAGACCGCCCACCCTATGATTCCAATTGAGGCTCTGCAAGACCTGACCTTTTTGGTTTCACTGCCATTACTCACGATTTGATGGCACCGCTTCCCTCTATAGAACATATTTTAGCTATCTTGTGCAATCATAAAATCTGCCTATTTTCGAGCATTATCGACTCGCTATTCCTCGTCTTTCAATGTGCAAATATCAATGTACGACGAGGTCTACCACCTCTTGTCCTAACACTAGTTCATCTCGGTATGATGATGGGTAGTCACAACAGCAAACGAAGAATGAAGCCTTTTTAGACTAAAAGCCCACTGAGAAAGAGGTATTGTCATCAAGCTAGTCTTTCACACCTATGAAGTTGTCTTGAATGAGTCCTCCTTTGGCCGGTTCAAGTGCTTTCCTTTTTTTTAATAATAGGCAGGCGCAGGAAAATCTCAGTCGCATTCACCGGGCGCATACCTTATCTTAGGTCTCGAGCTTCAATTGGCTTCAAACCCGCTTTTCTCGCGTGGCCCTCCGGCAAAAAGAAAAGAAGCTTCAATCTGTCCAATTTCGCCCGACCGAGAAGGAGTGCCGGTTTTGGATTCTTTTTTTGCCCGCGCGTAGGCCCATGCATTCCTTCTGTCTGGGTATAGGGTTTGGGGGGAAGAAATGGGATTGGAAGGGAGTGCTCTTTATATCATTGATTAGTGCCACTATTTTGATCCTGTTTAACCCCAGTTTTAAACTCTATTTA